AATGAATTGCCTGATAAAAGGGTTACCTTGATAGGGTAAATAATGCAATTAGTATTGCATTCATTATATTTAATAGAATTAAACTATTTCTAAAAGTATCAAAAACTTTTGTGCATCATACACCAAAATATACTTGTTATTTGTTACAAATAGCGCTGATTTGAAGAAAATTAATCTATTAAATCAACCGATATCAATTTCAACAAAAAGATAAGCTAATTAAGCTACTGGGTTCATACCCCATTTATAAAGGTTCTAATCCTTTTCTTTTTAATTTTTAATAATTCAGCAAAAATTATATTTTTTTTTATCTTAATAACAGGGACCTTAATCACTGTCTCATCAAATTCTTGGTTAGGTGCCTGAATAGGGCTAGAAATTAACTTGTTATCATTTATCCCCCTAATAAATAGTAATAATTTAACATCTACAGAAGCCTCATTAAAATACTTTTTAACCCAAGCCATAGCATCAGCAGTTCTACTCTTTGCTATTATAATAATATATTTAAATAATTACCCAATTATTCAAGATAATTCTTCTTACAGTAATTTAATAATTATTTCATCCCTACTTCTAAAAAGAGGGGCAGCACCCTTCCATTTTTGATTTCCCAATGTTATAGAAGGGCTTTCCTGAATAAATGCTCTTACCTTAATAACGTGACAAAAAATTGCCCCCCTAATATTAATTTCTTACACAACACAAAGTGTATTTATTTTTATAGCAATTATTGCCTCGACTATTACAGGGTCATTAGGTGGACTTAATCAAACTTCTTTGCGAAAGCTGATAGCTTTTTCGTCAATCAACCACTTGGGATGGATATTAGCCGCCATACAAGCAAATGAATCAATATGATGTATTTATTTTTCTTTTTATACATTTTTGTCATTTAGCTTAACCTTTATATTTAACAATTTTAAAATATTCCACATTAATCAATTATTTAATTCATTCTTCAATTCTAAAATCCTTAAATTTATTTTATTTTTAAACTTGCTTTCACTAGGGGGATTACCCCCATTTATTGGCTTTTTACCCAAATGATTAGTTATTCAACTGTTAGTATTAAAAAGCCAATATATATTAATAACGGTTATAACAGTTATAACACTAATTACACTATTTTTTTATTTACGACTATGTTTCGCAGCGTTTATGCTTAATTATTATGAAAATAATTGAACTATTGATATAACTATTAACAACGTTTCTTTTAAACTAATGTTAATTTTATCATTTATCTCTACGTTTAGTCTAATCTTAATTTCTATAATTTATTTATTCTTATAAATTATAGTGTAAGGCTTTAAGTTAATTAAACTAATAGCCTTCAAAGCTATAAATATAAGTATAAATCTTTTAAGCCTTAGTAATTTACTACTCCTTTAGAATTGCAGTCTAATGTCATTATTGACTATAAAGCCAACCTTAATTTAAATATTAATTAAATTGCTAATAATGAGATTAATTGGTATAATAATGATTAAAAAGAATAAATTCTTATGAATAGATTTACAGTCTATCGCCTAAACTTCAGCCATTTAATCGCGACAATGGCTATTCTCAACAAATCATAAAGATATTGGAACCTTATATTTTATTTTCGGGGCCTGAGCAGGGATAGTTGGAACATCTCTTAGAATTTTAGTTCGAGCTGAACTAGGTCACCCTGGAGCATTAATTGGAGATGACCAAATTTATAATGTAATTGTAACAGCCCATGCTTTCGTAATAATTTTCTTTATAGTAATACCAATTATAATTGGTGGATTTGGAAATTGACTTGTTCCTTTAATATTAGGTGCTCCCGATATAGCATTTCCACGAATAAATAATATAAGATTTTGGTTATTACCTCCTTCCCTTACACTACTATTAGTAAGAAGTATAGTAGAAAACGGAGCTGGTACAGGTTGAACAGTTTACCCTCCCCTATCATCTGTTATTGCACACGGAGGTGCTTCAGTTGATCTAGCTATTTTTTCACTCCACTTAGCCGGGATCTCCTCAATTTTAGGGGCAGTTAATTTCATTACAACAGTAATTAATATGCGATCAACAGGGATTTCTTTTGACCGAATACCACTTTTCGTTTGAGCAGTTGTATTAACGGCCTTATTACTTTTATTGTCTCTGCCAGTTTTAGCCGGGGCTATTACTATATTACTAACAGACCGGAACTTAAATACTTCATTTTTTGACCCCGCCGGAGGGGGAGACCCTATTCTTTACCAACATTTATTTTGATTCTTTGGACACCCAGAAGTTTACATTTTAATTCTGCCAGGATTCGGAATAATTTCTCATATTATTAGTCAAGAATCAGGTAAAAAGGAAACATTTGGATCTCTAGGAATAATTTATGCTATAATAGCAATTGGTTTATTGGGATTTATTGTATGAGCTCATCATATGTTCACAGTAGGAATAGATGTAGACACTCGTGCCTATTTCACTTCAGCTACAATAATTATTGCTGTACCTACAGGTATTAAAATTTTTAGTTGACTAGCTACACTACACGGTACACAATTAAACTATTCACCAGCAATATTGTGAGCCCTAGGATTTGTATTCCTATTTACAGTAGGGGGATTAACAGGAGTAGTCCTTGCCAATTCATCTGTAGATATTATTCTCCATGATACATACTACGTAGTAGCACATTTCCACTACGTATTATCAATGGGAGCAGTTTTCGCTATTATAGCAGGATTCGTTCACTGATACCCCTTATTTACAGGACTAGTATTAAACCCTAAGTGATTAAAAAGCCAATTTATTATTATATTTATTGGAGTAAATTTAACCTTCTTCCCACAACACTTTCTAGGGCTAGCAGGTATACCTCGACGTTATTCAGACTACCCAGACGCTTACACAACATGAAATGTAGTTTCTACTATTGGTTCATCTATTTCTTTACTAGGAATTTTATTCTTCCTATTCATCATTTGAGAAAGTTTAGTAACACAACGGCAAGTAATTTACCCTATGCAACTTAGTTCTTCAATTGAATGGCTTCAAAATACTCCCCCAGCTGAACATAGCTATTCAGAACTACCTCTTTTAACTAATTTCTAATATGGCAGATTAGTGCAATGGATTTAAGCTCCATATATAAAGTATTTTACTTTTATTAGAAACCAATGACAACATGAGCTGCACTTGGCCTTCAAGACAGAGCCTCTCCTCTTATAGAACAACTCACCTTCTTTCATGATCACGCTTTAATAATTTTAGTAATAATTACAACATTAGTAGGTTACTTAATATTTATATTATTTTTTAATTCATACACTAACCGAAATCTTTTACATGGTCAAACTATTGAAATAATTTGAACAATTCTTCCAGCAATTGTTCTTCTATTTATTGCTTTTCCCTCCCTTCGATTACTGTATTTATTAGATGAAATTAACGAGCCATCAGTTACATTAAAGGCTATTGGACATCAATGATACTGAAGCTACGAATATTCAGATTTTATAAACGTAGAATTTGATTCATACATAATTCCAACCAATGAATTAGCAACGGACGGATTTCGGCTTCTAGATGTTGACAACCGTGTAGTTCTACCTATAAATTCACAAATTCGAATTTTAGTAACAGCTGCAGATGTAATTCACTCATGAACAGTGCCAGCCCTAGGAGTAAAGGTTGATGGAACCCCAGGACGATTAAACCAAACTAATTTCCTAATAAACCGACCTGGTTTATTTTATGGTCAATGTTCAGAAATTTGCGGAGCTAATCACAGATTTATACCTATTGTAATTGAAAGACTTCCTGTAAATCATTTTATCAAATGAGTAACTAATAGAACTAATTCATAATTTTCATTAGATGACTGAAAGCAAGTACTGGTCTCTTAAACCACTCCATAGTAAATTAGCACTTACTTCTAATGAAAAAAAAATTAGTTAAAAAATAACATTAGTATGTCAAACTAAAATTATTAAACTATTTAATATTTTTTGGTGCCTCAAATAGCCCCAATTGGTTGATTAAGCCTATTTATTATCTTTTCAATTACTTTTATCTTGTTCAGCATAATAAATTATTACTCTGTAATTCCTAAAACACCTAAATCAGAAATTTCAAGCAAATATTCAACAAATTCATTAAACTGAAAATGATAACAAATTTATTCTCTGTATTCGACCCTTCATCAAGTATCTTCAATTTATCATTAAATTGAATAAGAACATTTTTAGGTCTACTCCTAATCCCTTCTGCCTATTGATTAATACCTTCACGATGACATATCTTTTGAAATTCAATTCTTCTTACACTTCACAAAGAATTCAAGACTCTTCTAGGACCATCAGGACATTCCGGGTCAACTTTTATTTTTGTCTCCTTATTTTCATTAATTTTATTTAATAATTTTATAGGGTTATTTCCTTATATTTTTACAAGAACAAGTCACTTAACACTAACACTTACATTAGCTCTACCCTTATGATTATGTTTCATACTTTATGGATGAATCAATCACACACAACACATATTTGCTCATCTAGTACCTCAAGGAACCCCCGCAGTTCTTATACCGTTTATAGTATGTATTGAAACAATTAGTAATATTATTCGACCTGGAACTTTAGCTGTTCGATTAGCAGCTAATATAATTGCCGGACACTTATTACTTACTCTTTTAGGAAATACTGGACCTTCCCTATCTTACGCAATTGTGTCACTATTATTAATTGGTCAAATTGCTCTACTAGTTCTAGAATCAGCGGTGGCTATCATTCAATCGTATGTATTTGCAGTTTTAAGTACACTATACTCTAGAGAAGTAAACTAATGTCAACACACTCAAATCACCCATTTCATTTAGTAGATTACAGCCCCTGACCTTTAACAGGAGCAATCGGAGCTATAACATCTGTCTCAGGACTGGTAAAATGATTCCATCAATATGATATTTCGTTATTTGCCTTAGGAAATATTATTACTATTTTAACAGTGTATCAATGATGACGAGATGTATCCCGAGAAGGAACTTTTCAAGGGCTACACACTTTACCTGTAACATTAGGATTACGATGAGGAATAATTCTATTCATTCTATCAGAAGTTTTATTTTTTGTATCTTTTTTCTGAGCATTTTTTCACAGAAGTTTATCCCCAGCTATTGAACTAGGAGCTATATGACCTCCCGCAGGAATTCAACCTTTTAATCCATTCCAAATTCCATTATTAAACACAGCCATTTTATTATCTTCAGGGGTTACTGTTACATGAGCCCATCATAGATTAATAGAGGGTAATCATTCTCAAGCAACACAAGGATTATTTTTTACAGTTCTTCTAGGAGTTTATTTTACTATTCTGCAAGCTTATGAATACATTGAAGCACCTTTTACCATTGCAGATTCAGTTTATGGTTCTACCTTTTTCATGGCAACAGGATTCCACGGAATTCATGTGTTAATTGGAACAACATTTCTTCTAGTATGTTTAATTCGACATTTAAACAACCACTTTTCTAAAACCCACCACTTTGGATTTGAAGCAGCTGCATGATACTGACATTTTGTTGATATCGTCTGATTATTCCTTTATATTTCAATTTATTGATGAGGAGGATAATTAATTTTTATCTATATAGTATATGAGTATATTTGACTTCCAATCATAAGGTCTACTAATTAGTAGTATAGATAATTTTTTCAATTACTATTATAGCATCAATTCTAATTATCATCACCAGTATTGTTATAACACTAGCGTCTATTTTATCAAAAAAAGCACTAACAGATCGTGAAAAATGCTCCCCCTTTGAATGTGGATTTGACCCCAAATCTTCTTCCCGGCTACCTTTTTCCCTTCGATTTTTTTTAATTACAATTATTTTTTTAATTTTTGATGTAGAAATTGCCCTTATTTTACCTATAATTTTAATTATTTCAATTTCTAACATCATTGTATGAACTACAACAAGAATTGTTTTTATTATTATCTTAATTATTGGGTTATACCATGAATGAAACCAAGGAATATTGAATTGATCAAATTAGGGTTGTAGTTAATTATAACATTTGATTTGCATTCAAAAAGTATTGAAATATCAATCTACCTTATAGCTCAGAATATGAAGCGATTTATTGCAATTAGTTTCGACCTAATCTTAGGTATTTTATACCCTTATTCTAATAAAATTAATTATTTAATTGAAGCCAAAAAGAGGCTTATCACTGTTAATGATAGAACTGAGATCACTCTCCAATTAAGGAAGTATGACGTTCAAGAAAAAGCTGCTAACTTTTATCTTTTAATGGTTAAACTCCATTTGTACTTCTGTTTATATAGTTTAATAAAAACATTACATTTTCATTGTAAAAATAAAATTTTCTATTTTTATAAATTACTAAATACAATACACTACATCCAAGAATTATTTAATTACCCTAACATCTTCAGTGTTATGCTCTATTTTAAGCTACTTGAATAAAAAATTAAAAAAAACGAAAATAAGAAAATAATTCATAAAACAAATAATAAAAGATAAATCTTTAAATTATTGTTGTGTATAACAGACACATATTGAGAATATCTAACTAATTCATTATATAAATTTTGACCTCCTAAAAATTCTGATCACCCCTGATCAAAAGACTTACACACTCTTATTCCCAATTTTAATGGATAATTAATAATTCCGTAAGTCGAGATATAGGGTATAAACCATATAGAACCAGAAAAATAACTAACTAAATAATTATGAAAAGACTTATTAAAATAAAATAAAGAAACATTAGAAATTAAATATCCCAACACACCCCCTGTTACACAAACAAATAAAGTTAATAATTTTAAATAACTAGGTAAACAAATTATATAAGGAGTAGGAAAAATCAATCAACTTAATATACTACCCCCAAAAATTCTCATCACTAATAAACCACTTATACCTCGTAGTATAACCCAACCTTCGTCTCTTAATATGTTTAAAGAACCACAATTTAATTCCCCAGTCATAGTGTAATAGACCAGCCGAAAAGAATAACAAACAGTTAACCCTGTAGAAAAAAAATAAAGAAAAAAAGAGAATATATTAATATAACTTAGCGAAACAACTTCTAAAATTAAATCCTTGGAATAAAACCCAGCTAAAAAAGGTATCCCACATAAAGCCAAATTAGCCACATTAAAACACCCAGAAGTCAAAGGTATATAAACACCCAATCCCCCCATCAAACGAATGTCCTGAGAATTATTTATATTATGAATAATAGCCCCAGCACATATAAACAATAATGCCTTAAATAAAGCATGGGTTAATAAATGAAAAAAAGCTAACTTATAAAATCCCATAGATAAAATTCTTATTATAAGACCCAATTGTCTTAATGTAGAAAGAGCAATAATCTTCTTCAAATCAAACTCAAAATTAGCCCCTAGCCCCGCTATAAATATCGTCAGACCAGAAAGTAACAATAGTAAATCACCCAACCAGCTACCTCTTAATAAAATATTAAATCGAATTAATAAATAAACCCCAGCTGTCACTAAAGTTGAAGAATGAACTAAAGCTGATACAGGCGTGGGAGCCGCTATAGCCGCAGGCAACCAAGAAGAAAAGGGGATCTGAGCTCTTTTAGTTATAGCAGCTAACATAATTAACGCCCCAATAATTTCTATTTCAACACTATTTTTCATACTTTCTAAATAAAAAATATAATTTCAGCTTCCATAATTTAATATCCAAGCAATAGCCAATAAAAAGGCCACATCACCAATCCGATTAGACAGCGCAGTAAGTATACCAGCATTATAAGACTTAACGTTTTGAAAATAAATAACTAAACAATAAGATACCAACCCCAAGCCATCTCACCCTAATAAAATTCTAATTAAATTAGGACTAATAATTAATAATATTATTGATAATACAAATATTAAAACCAATATAATAAAACGATTAATATTTGTATCTCCTCTCATGTATTCCTTTCTATAATAAATTACTAAAGAAGCAATTAACAAAACAAAAGATATAAATAATAATCTCATTCAATCAAACAAGAAAGTTATTACAATTCTAGTTGAATTTAAACTAACAACTTCCCATTCTAAAAACAAAGAATAATCATTTAACAAAAATGCTAATCTAGAAGTAAAAAAACTAATTCTAATAGTAATTAAAATTAAAAATCTAATTCTACAAATTGATAAAAATTTCACGATCTAAAATGATAAACATCATTTCATTGACACCACAAATCAATATTTTAGATAAACTATTTAGATCTAAAGCCAAAATAAACAAATATCTCTCTTTAAAATTAATAAGTTTAAAGGGAATCAATGAAGAAATAATAAAAAAAATTCACGAATTTTACCCCCTCTAAATGAATAAACCCCTGAAAAAACCTTTCCATGCTGACTATAAGCATATAAATATAAAGTATAAGCAGCACTAAAAAAAGATAATAGAGATAAAGAAATTATAGTAACCCAAGATCAACTTACAATTCTATTTAATAAAGAAATTTCCCCCAATAAATTTAAAGAAGGTGGTGCAGCTATATTACAAGCTCTTAACAAAAACCATCACAAAGTTATTGACGGCATAAAATTTAATAAACCCTTATTAATTAATAAACTTCGACTCCCCAATCGTTCATATGTAATATTAGCTAAACAAAATAACCCAGATGAACACAACCCATGAGCAATTATTAAAGTATAAGAACCACAGAGACCTCAATAAGTTAAAGTTATTAAACCCCCTAAAACAATTCCTATATGAGCAACCGATGAATAAGCAATTAAAGCCTTTAAATCAGTTTGACGTAAACAAACTAAACTAATTAAAACTCCCCCCACCAATCTAATTCTAACTCATACATAATTATATTTAATACCTCTTAACTGCAAAAAAGAAAAAACCCGTAATAAACCGTAACCCCCTAACTTAAGTATAATCCCGGCTAAAATTATTGACCCTGAAACTGGGGCTTCAACATGAGCTTTGGGAAGCCACAAGTGAACCAAAAATATAGGTATTTTAACCAAAAAAGCTAAAATCAAAGACAAATACAATAGGTCATAATTAAACATATAATTACTTAATAAATAAAAGTTCATTGTATTTAAATTATTATACAAATAAAAAATCCCAACTAGTATAGGCAAAGAAACCAACAATGTATAAAATAAAAGATAAACCCCAGCTTGAAGACGCTCTGGTTGATACCCCCAGCCCAAAATTAAAAATAAAGTGGGAATTAATCTTCTTTCAAAAAATAAATAAAACATAAATAAATTCATTCTTCTAAAAGTCAACACTAAAAAAATCAGCAAAACTAAAACATTAAATAAAAATAAATTTTTATAATTATTATATTTATAAACAGATTCACTGGCACTAATTATAAGTGTACAAATTCAAAGTCTCAATAAAATAAGACCATAAGAAATAACATCAAATCCTAAAAAATATGAAATATTTACAAAATAATTCGTACAATAATTTAAAATAATAAAAACAAAAGTTACAATAAATAATAAATTCTGAACCATTCAAAATAAACCATTTATAAAACAAATAGGACTAATAAAAAGTATTATAAAGATCAATTTTAACATTGTAATACATTAAACGATTGAAAATAATCATTCCCATGAGTACGAATTATAGAAACTAAAATAGAAAGACCTAGAGCACCTTCACATACACTAAAAGTTAAAAATATTATACTAAAAAATCTTCTATAATCTATTAAATTTAAATAAATAAATAAAAGAAAAAATAAACTTAATACAATATATTCCAAACTTAAAAGCATAGATAATAAATGCTTACGATTAGAAACAAAAACAAAAATTCCTATTAAAAATAAAAAACAAGGTAATCCTCAATATAAACTCATTAACATTAGTTTTAATAGTTTAATAAAAACATTGGTCTTGTAAACCAAAAATAAGATTTTGTCTTTTAAAACTTCAAGAGAAAAGAAATAACTTTATCATTAATCCCCAAAATTAATATTTTAAATAAACTACCTCCTGAAATTATACAACTCTTTCTATACTCTTCAACACTAATCTCAAGATTAATTTTTATTCAAATAAATCATCCCTTAGCAATAGGATTGATGTTACTAGTTCAAACTCTACAAATTTGTTTAATCACTGGATTAATAGTTAAAAGATTCTGATTTTCATATGTTTTATTTTTAATTTTTTTAGGAGGTATATTAGTTTTATTTATTTATGTAACTTCCTTAGCATCAAATGAAATATTTTCATTATCTATAAAATTAACAACTATTTGTATTATAATTATGCTGACTCTTACAATAATCGCAATATTTATAGATAAACTATCAACATCTTCATTTATCCAAAATTTAGAAATACAACCATTATATAATTTTAACCTAATCACCCCTGAAAACTCTTTAAATCTACATAAATTATATAATTATCCAACAAATTTTATTACTATTCTATTAATAAATTATTTATTAATTACATTAATTGCAGTAGTAAAAATTACTAAATTATTTTACGGACCTCTTCGACAAATAAACTAATGAACAAACCTTTACGAACCCAACACCCACTATTTAAAATTGCAAATAATGCATTAGTAGATCTTCCAGCCCCAATTAATATTTCAGCATGATGAAATTTCGGGTCATTGCTGGGTCTATGTTTAATTATTCAAATTCTAACAGGACTATTCTTAGCTATACATTACACCGCAGATATTAATTTAGCATTCAATAGTGTGAATCATATTTGTCGTGATGTAAATTATGGATGATTATTACGGACTCTTCACGCTAATGGTGCATCATTTTTCTTCATTTGTATTTATTTACATGTAGGACGTGGAATTTACTACGGATCATATTTATTTACTCCAACCTGATTAGTGGGGGTATTAATTTTATTCCTAGTAATAGCAACAGCATTTATAGGTTACGTACTACCATGAGGTCAAATATCTTTCTGAGGTGCCACAGTTATTACTAATTTATTATCAGCTATCCCTTACTTAGGAATTGACCTAGTTCAATGAGTATGGGGAGGATTTGCTGTAGATAACGCCACACTTACACGATTCTTTACATTTCACTTCATCTTACCATTTATTGTATTAGCAATAACATTAATCCATCTATTATTCCTCCATCAAACAGGTTCTAACAACCCCATTGGACTAAATTCTAATATTGATAAAATCCCCTTTCACCCCTACTTCTCATACAAGGATATTGTAGGATTTGTTATTATAATTGCAGCTCTAATCCTGCTAACACTAATTAATCCCTATCTATTAGGAGACCCGGATAATTTTATCCCTGCCAATCCACTAGTTACTCCAGTTCATATTCAACCGGAATGATATTTTTTATTCGCTTATGCAATCCTACGATCTATCCCCAATAAGCTTGGAGGAGTAATCGCCCTAGTCCTCTCAATTGCCATTTTAGCAATTCTTCCCTTCTACCATTTAAGAAAATTCCGAGGTATCCAATTCTACCCTATTAACAAAATCTTATTTTGAACTATAGTTGTAACAGTAATTTTATTAACATGAATTGGAGCACGACCAGTAGAAGAACCATATGTATTAGTAGGTCAAATCTTAACTGTAATTTACTTTTTATACTATATTATCAACCCCTTAGTAAATAAATGATGAGATAACTTAATTAATTAGTCAATGAGCTTGAACAAGCATATGTTTTGAAAACATAAGATAGAAATCAACCTTTCTATTGACTTTACTAAATCTTATTAACCACATATAATAAATCAACAACAATTTTAATCCAATAATAAATAATAAAAAATTTAATGAAAAAGGTAAAAAACTCTTTCAAGCTAAATATATTAGTTTATCATAACGAAATCGAGGTAAAGTTCCCCGAGCTCAGATGAAAACAAATGAAATAAATGTTAACTTAACATAAAATATAACATTAAACACATCACAACCTAAAAAAATTACACAAAATAATATACTCATAAATAAAATTCTAGCATACTCAGCCATAAAAATTAAAGCAAACCCTCCTCTTCTATATTCAATATTAAACCCAGACACTAACTCCGATTCACCTTCTGCAAAATCAAAAGGAGTACGATTAGTCTCAGCCAAACAAATACAAAATCAAACCAATCTAATAGGGAACAAAATTACCAAAAATCAAATACTTTTTTGAAAATAAAAAAAATCTAAAATATTATAACTCCCAATTAAAAATACAAAAGATAATAAGACTAATGCTATTCTAACTTCATAAGAAATAGTTTGTGCCACAGCCCGTAAACCCCCCAACAACGCATAATTAGAATTAGAGGATCAACCAGCGATTATAACAGTGTAAACTCCTAAACTAGTACAACACAAAAAAAATAACAGTCCCAAATTAAATGAAAACAGCTTTACAAATAAAGGAATACATAACCAAGCAACTAAAGACAAAAATAAAGAAAAAATAGGAGAAAAATAATAAGAAATATAATTTGATAAAAGAGGATAAGTTTGTTCCTTAGTAAATAACTTAATCGCATCACAAAAAGGTTGGGGGATTCCTATTAAACCCACCTTATTAGGTCCCTTACGAATCTGAATATAACCTAAAACCTTACGTTCCAAAAGAGTTAAAAAAGCTACTCTTACTAAAACACAAATTACTAAAATTAAACTTCCAATAATTGATAAAATAAATTCTATAAAAAACAAGTACTATTTGTAATATAAATTACATAAATAAATTCTAAATTTATTGCACTAATCTGCCAAAATAGTATAATATATTAATCATATTCCTCATATAAAATATTATTATTCTAATACCTGGTCCTTTCGTACTAAGATATTATAATATATTAAAGATAGAAACCAACCTGGCTTACGCCGGTCTGAACTCAGATCATGTAAGAATTTAAAAGTCGAACAGACTTAACATTTAAGCGGCTACACCTAAAAATATATCTTAATCCAACATCGAGGTCGCAAACTTTTTTATCGATATGAACTCTCCAAAAAAATTACGCTGTTATCCCTAAAGTAACTTAATCTTATAATCAATACTAATGGATCAATAACTCATAAATTAATGATTTTAAATAATTAAAAGTTCATTAAATTTTAACATCACCCCAACAAAATACTTTAAATTATAAAAATAAAACTAATCTAAAAAATCTAAACAACATAAAGTATAAAGATTTATAGGGTCTTCTCGTCTTTTAATTTAATTTTAGCTTTTTGACTAAAATATAAAATTCTATTATAAATTTATATGAAACAGCTTATACCTCGTCCAACCGTTCATACCAGCCTTCAATTAAAAGACTAATGATTATGCTACCTTTGCACAGTTAAAATACTGCGGCCATTTAAATAAACTTCAGTGGGCAGGTCAGACTTTAAAAATAACTCAAAAAGACATGTTTTTGTTAAACAGGCGGGTAAAATTTTTGCCGAGTTCTTTATACAAACTTGTCATATAAAATTATATAAACAAAAAAAATATACTAATTCTATCATTATTCCTTTTTATATTTAATTAATAAAAAAATTTTTATAAATAAATTAAAATATAATAAATAATATAGTTCATAAAATAATTTATAACAAACTTCATAATGATTGCTAATTCTAAGCATACATTTTATATTACCATTATTAATTTTTAATAATTTATTTTAAAGCTTATCCCTTAAAATATTCAAATAAATAAATTTTTTAATTAAATAAATAACCAAAAAATCAAAAATTTGTAAATTAAATTTATTTCTAAAAAAACTAGATACCTTTATAAACGAATAACATTTCATTTCTAATAGTTTATTTAAAATAATTTTGACACATTAACTTTAATAAACTATTAACTCTTATAAAATCGAGATTAATAATATATATATTAATTATTTGATAAACCCTGATACACAAGGTACAATAAATTAAATTTTCTTTTAATACAAAAATTTTTCAAAATATTTCAGCTATCTTTCACAATACTAATCAACTATTATTAATATTATTTTTTCATTAAAAATTACTAAAACACTTAATTATATAATTATTTTTAATATATTATTTTATAAACAAAATAAATTAATAAGCAAATTTTGATCAATTTATATTGATTTGCACAAAAATCTTTTCAATGTAAATGAAATGCTTTACTTAATAAGCTTTAAATTGTCATTCTAGATACACCTTCCGGTACATCTACTATGTTACGACTTATCTTGCCTTAATAGCAAGAGCGACGGGCGATGTGTGCATATTCTAGAGCTAAAATCAAATTAACAATCTTTAAAATTTTACTATCAAATCCACCTTCACTAAACATTTCAAAATTAGATCCGTTTAAATAAATTTATTGTAACCCATCTCTACTTAAACATAAGCTACACCTTGATCTGATATAAATTCTTATAAAAATTATAGAAAATTATTATTCTGATAAAATATTCTGATAACGACGGTATATAAACTGAAAAACAAATTTAAGTGAGGTACATCGTGGATTATCAATTACAGGACAGGTTCCTCTGAATAGACTAAAATACCGCCAAATTTTTTAAGTTTCAAGAACATAACTACTACTACCTTAGTGAATCAAATTACATTTTAAATAATAGGGTATCTAATCCTAGTTTATAAATAAAATTTACGAGCTTCAAAACCTTCATAATAAAAATTTTTAAATTTAAAATTTCACCTAATAAATTTAATATTATTTTATATAAATAAATTTTAACTCACACTGAACAAATTTTATTTGCATTATTTGTGTAACCGCGGCTGCTGGCACAAATTTAGCCAATACTCTATGAAATTACTATTTCCAAATTTCTTTGATTAATAATATTATTTACTGAGAATATAATTAAATTTTACTTACTATTCAAATAAGCAAAAACACACGCAAAAACTTACATATAAAATAAATCAATAATAAAATTTAAAGCCAAAATAAAACTTTAATATTAATTAAATTATTAAATAATATTAAATAATTAAGTAAATAAATATTAAAATAAATAACATTTATTAATTAATGAAAAAAAAAAATTAGATTGCTTTAAAATAAAATGAGTTAGTAGTTTCTGCTAATCAGCAATTACCCCCTAAGTAATATACCGTTTTTCATTAAAAAATTTGCATGAAAATTAATCTTTTATAAAAAATTATTTACATTAAATCTTATTATTAATTATTTAGTTTAATTTAAATATTAACACTATTCATTAATATCCACATAAACAATAAAAAAAAATTAATATATAAATTGAAATAATAATTAAATTAAATAATAAAAAATAATCATAATAATTATTAGTAATTTAATTAATATTTAAATTAGATCTAATTTTTTTTTTTTTTTTTTATTAATAATAAATTTTATAAATATTAAATTTATTATAGATACTTTATCATACATCTATTTTAAATGAATATTTACTTTTTATATTTATATAAATATTAAAAATAAATAAACGATATACCAAGTTAAGATTAATATATATATATATGTATATAAATATTTAATTAATTAATAGATATCTATATTCATATAAAAAAAAACCTTAAGATTCATAGATGTATAACAGTATTATCAATTTATTAGTATATAATATAATCTAACATTATAAACATTGTTATAAATTAATATTAAAAATAAATTTATTATAATCATTTATCTATTTATATGAAGTTGATCTTTTAATTCTCGGAAATGTCTATATTGGAATTTTGAGTTATCTAAATTCATTAAAATTAGTTTTAAAAACAATACTGTTTTTATTTATTTAAATATTAATTAATAAGTTTAAAATTAAGCTATATATGTAACTTAAATGTAAGTAWAAAAAAAAAAAAAAAAAAAAAAATTAGATGAAAACAGCTTATTTCAAATGAAATAAGTTAATTTCATTC